CGCAGTACTAATTAGCGAACGTCTGGTATATGAAGATATTTATACTTCTTTTCACATACGGAAATATGAAATTCAGACTCATGTGACAAGCCAAGGTCCCGAAAGAATCACTAAGGAAATACCGCATTTAGAGGCGCATTTACTCCGAAATTTAGACAGAAACGGAATTGTGATGCTGGGATCTTGGATAGAAGCCGGTGATATTTTAGTAGGTAAATTAACCCCTCAAGCAGCAAACGAATCCTCGTATGCCCCAGAGGATAGATTATTACGAGCCATACTTGGCATTCAGGTATCCACTGCAAAAGAAACTTCTCTAAAACTACCTATAGGTGGAAGGGGCCGAGTTATTGATGTGAGATGGATCCAGAAAAAGGGGGGTTCCAGTTATAATCCAGAAAGAATTCGTGTATATATTTCACAGAAACGTGAAATCAAAGTGGGCGATAAAGTAGCTGGAAGACATGGGAATAAAGGTATCATTTCTAAAATTTTGTCTAGACAAGATATGCCCTACTTGCAAGACGGAACACCTGTTGATATGGTCTTCAACCCATTAGGGGTACCCTCACGAATGAATGTGGGGCAGATATTTGAATGTTCGCTCGGGTTAGCGGGGGATCTGCTAAAGAGACATTATAGAATAGCACCTTTTGATGAGAGATATGAGCAAGAGGCTTCAAGAAAACTAGTCTTTTCTGAATTATATGAAGCCAGTAAGCAAACAAAAAATCCATGGGTATTTGAACCCGAGTATCCGGGAAAAAGCAGAATATTTGATGGAAGAACAGGAGATCCTTTTGAACAACCTGTTCTAATAGGCAAGTCCTATATCCTAAAATTAATTCATCAAGTTGATGATAAAATCCATGGGCGTTCGAGTGGACATTACGCACTTGTTACACAACAACCCCTTAGAGGAAGGGCCAAGCAAGGGGGACAACGAGTAGGGGAAATGGAAGTTTGGGCTCTAGAGGGGTTTGGTGTTGCTCATATTTTACAAGAGATGCTTACTTATAAATCTGATCATATTAGAGCTCGTCAAGAATTACTTGGTGCTACGATCATTGGAGGAATAGTACCTAACCCTGAGGATGCTCCAGAATCTTTTCGATTGCTCGTTCGAGAACTACGATCTTTGGCTCTAGAACTGAATCATTTCCTTGTATCTGAGAAGAACTTCCAGATTAATAGGAAGGAAGTTTGATCTGAATGAATCAGAATTTCTATTCTATGATCGACCGATATAAACATCAACAACTTCGAATTGGACCAGTGTCTCCTCAACAAATAAAGGCTTGGGCCAACAAAATCCTACCCAATGGAGAGATAGTTGGAGAGGTGACAAAACCCTATACTTTTCATTATAAAACCAATAAACCGGAAAAAGATGGATTATTTTGTGAAAGAATCTCTGGACCCATAAAAAGTGGAATTTGTGCTTGTGGAAATTATCGAGTGATTGGAGCCGAAAAAGAGGACCCGAAATTTTGTGAAGAATGCGGGGTGGAATTTGTTGATTCTCGGATACGAAGATATCAAATGGGATACATCAAACTCGCATGTCCGGTAACTCACGTGTGGTATTTGAAACGTCTTCCGAGTTATATCGCGAATCTTTTAGATAAACCCCTTAAGGAATTAGAAGGCCTAGTATACTGCGATGTGTGATTTGATCGAAATTTGCATTTTACAGATTCAGACTAATAAACTGTCATCCCATTCAATCTGATTGGGATGCCCCCGACTCTGACATGTGTCTTGGAAGGAGTAACATGAAGCTCAGAATTATGGGTGTATTCAATACTCTAAATGAAAGGGGAGTTGATCCATGGTCGATCCCGTAACAGATAAATGGGAATTGCTAGTTATACCTCGTGAAAAAAAAAGATTTTTTCGTGGAATTAGCCATTCCATTTCTTTTAGAGAGAGATTCCGTTCAAGAAAGCAAATAGGGCATGGTTACAGAAGTCTATCTATCGCATATATGCTTCAAGGGACAGCATGACATAACCGTCGAGGTGAGTAGGGACCTAAAAGATCGAATGGAACGAAACAATATATAGACAAGTAAATCCCTTACGAGTCCAAAAGTATTCCTTTAAGGGGGGATTCATCATTTGAAGGGAAGCAGACTACTCAAGAATTTCACATTTCAATTTTGTCGTAAATAAGTCATTCAGAAAGTGAAAGTCAAAAGAAAAATGAATTAATGAAAGGTTGGTCCTTGCTGGAAACTTGAGTAAGGAGTAGTTCTTTGTAGGGTTTTCTTTTTTTTTTTATTGAACAAAGTAAAAAAATAAAGAACTCCCTTCCTTATTTGGTGTAACTACTTGAGCCGGATGAGAGGAAACCTTCACGTCCGATTTTTAAGGGGGGAACCCAATATAAACCTATCTCAATTTTTCTTTTGCTAGGCCCATAGTAAAAAAACCTACTTTCTTACGATTACGAGGTTTATTCGAGTATGAAATCCAATCCTGGAAATACAGCATTCCGC